TTCGGTATCAGGTCTTGTGTTAATTGTGAAATATCCCCTTTGTTTTTGTTACAACACTTCCTTAAAAAAGTTTCGATTGGACTAAGATTAAGATAGAGGGAAGGAAGAAAGCGAGTCGGTATACTAATTCCTCATCCCCCAATCAGTCCTTCCCGAGGGCAATTGTCGCAAGAAAACTAAAGTCGGTAGTTGTAGGGTGAAATCTTGATAGAATTCGAAAAAAAGTAAGCAGCAAGTCTAAGGCAATAAAAAAGAAAAATACGTATTTTTTTCTTTTTTATGGGATTCTAAACAAATAGAAAATTAAACAAAAGGATTTGCAAATAAAAGTGCTAATGCTACAACCAGTCCATAAATTGTTAAAGCTTCCATAAAAGCCAGACTAAGCAATAAAGTACCTCGTATTTTTCCCTCCGCCTCGGGCTGTCTCGCGATACCTTCTACAGCTTGGCCTGCAGCAGTACCTTGACCAACCCCAGGTCCAATAGAAGCAAGCCCAACAGCCAACCCAGCAGCAATAACGGAAGCGGCAGAAATCAATGGATTCATGATAAGTTCCTCGCAAAAGAAAAAAGAAATGGTTAATGATACAATCAACCAATAAATTATGACTTAATTATTTATTGCGTCGATAAGATTTTTCCAGTCAAAGTAACGCAACTAAGAGCTCCGAATTGAAGTAATAATCTTATTGAATCATCAGAATCACTTCGCTATCTATTTTTCAAATTCCTATCCGCAGATTTTTTGCGAATTCATACAACTTTTTTCCATTTCTTTCTTTGCTCCGAACCTTTCTTGAAATTCGAGCTCTTCGCTCTTTTTCTTGATAGAATTTCTTTATTCAATATTCAATTCAAACAAATGAAAAGGAAGGACTCTTATTGAAATCCCTATCTCAATTCTGAGTAGTAGTGGAGCGATTAGATATATCTTTTCGCTTATATAGAACTAGCCTACTATTCCATATACATGTTTTTCACTATTCCATATACATGTTTTTCTTCGATAAAGTAAACTAATTCTTTTGATTCTTCCTCTAGATCGTATCGACCTTTTTGTCTATTTATGTGTATATTTATGTCCATATTAAGTAAATTGTCTTGAGAAAGGCATGGATTGCTTTGCACTAAGTTAAAAAATAAAGACGATTTCGAAACTTAGTCAATGGTGCCCCTCCATGGATTCGCCTATATAAGCCGCTGCTAACGTTGCAAAAATAAGAGCTTGAATACCGCTTGTAAATAATCCAAGGAGCATAACAGGTATAGGAACCACTGAAGGTACTAAAGAAACAAGAACAACAACTACCAATTCGTCCGCTAATATATTTCCGAAAAGTCGAAAGCTAAGCGATAAAGGTTTTGTGAAATCTTCTAAAATATTAATGGGTAAAAGAATTGGAGTTGGTTGAATGTATTTAACGAAATAACCTAATCCTTTTTTACTAAGGCCCGCATAAAAATATGCAATTGACGTAAGTAAAGCTAAAGCAACGGTAGTATTTATATCATTTGTGGGTGCGGCTAACTCTCCATGAGGTAACTGTATGATTTTCCAAGGTAAAAGCGCCCCTGACCAATTAGAAACAAAAATAAATAGAAACATAGTTCCAATAAAAGGAACCCATGGACCATATTCCTCTCCAATTTGCGTTTTGCTCACATCTCGAATAAATTCAAGGACATATTCGCAGAAATTCTGACCGTCACTAGGGATGGTTTGTGGATTCCGAACAGCTACAATGGCGGAACCTAATAAGATAGCAATTACAACCCAAGAAGTAATAAGTACTTGGGCATGAACTTGGAAACCACCTAGTTTCAAATAAAAATGCTGGCCTACTTCTACGCCGGATATATCATATAAGCTTTTTAATGTGTTGATGGAAGATGATAAAACATTCATATTGTCCTCTGAAAGAAAACCTTACAAGAAATTATTTTGATTCAACCCTTTTTTTGTTTAGGCTTGCCCACTGGAATTGTATATTTTGTATACAAACGAATCACATAATATTCCTAAATTCTTTAAAATTTCTTTTGCACGATTCAGGAATAGTAAAGGATTCCATCAATTTATCAGTCTATGGAATTTTCAAAAGAACTTTTTGATCTTATATGTTATTATTAATTAGGGATTTCGTATATACCTAGAACGACCTTCACAAATTGCAAATACTAATTTGTTAAGAATGAATCGGATTGAAGCTCTAGCGTCATCATTCGCCGGAATCGAAATATCTGCGAAATCGGGGTCACAATTTGTATCAATTAAACAAATTGTCGGAATTCCCAAAGTGATACATTCCCGAAGAGCCGTATATTCTTCTTGTTGATCAACGATTATTACAATATCTGGTAACCCTGTCATATATTTGATCCCGCCCAGATATTTTTGCAAGTGAGATAATTGTCTCTTTAATCGAGCCACATCCCTTTTCGGAAGGCGATTGAGTTTTCCTGTCTTTTGGTCTATTCTTAAGTCCCTGAACTTTTGAAGTCTCATTTCTGTAGTGGACCAATTCGTTAAAATACCGCCGAGCCACTTTTTATTAACATAATGACACCGAGCCCTTATTGCAGCCCGCGCTACCGAATCCGCTGCTTTTTTTTTGGTACCAACAATTAAGAATTTTTTTCCACTACTTGCTGCATCAAAAACTAAATCACAAGCTTCTGATAAAAAACGAGCAGTTCTAATAAGATTTGTAATATGAATACCTTTACGCTTTGCAGAGATATAAGGTGCCATTTTCGGATTCCATTTTTTAATAGCATGACCGAAATGAACTCCTGCTTCCAGCATCTCTTCCAAATTAATATTCCAATATCTTCTTATCATTTCTCCCTACACTTCCTCTCTTTTTTTTCATTGAAAAAAAAAGACGGGATTACCCTGAAATAAATAACTGTTCCGACGGAACCTTATCTTTTCCTCTTTTCTCGAAGATTGGGTGTTGATATATGACCCAACCGATTTATTTCTTTCTATTCTTTATTATCTTTTTTTTTTCATTTCCTTATTACTCTATAAATATATAAATATCAAAAATCACATTACCAAATCGCGTGTAAATGGAACAAATAAAAGAATCGCCTCATAGTTATATAGTTATAAAGTGAAAAGTATGAATCCACTCTTAGGAATCATTAAATCCTATAAATTATTGTTCTGATGTATCATATCAATTTTTTGAAATGCAAGAATCAAATAACTCTCTGTGGTGGAACAAAATATCTCCCATTTCCCCCTCGAATAAATTCTTGTTTTTGGTTTTTAATCTTAAAGGAATGCTCGTATGTTGCCTTGAGCGGTGCACTAATCTTTTGAATCCGGTACCAACAGGTATCATACTGCCTAGAACAACGTTTTCTTTCAGGCCTTTCAGCCAATCGATACGTCCGCGGAGAGCTGCTTTTGATAAAACACGAGCAGTTTCTTGAAAACTTGCCTCGGAGATGAAACTTTGAGTATTCAGAGATGCTCTCGTGATTCCCAAGAGCATAACTCGGTAACAGATCACTTCTTCCAAAGCCCGCCCCGTGCGTTCCGCTCGCAACAATCCAATTAGTTCTCCGGGTGAAAAAACATTAGACATTCCATCTTCCGAAACCGACACTTTTGATGTTATTTGACGTACAATAATTTCTATATGCCTATTATGGATCTGCACCCCTTGGGATCGATAAATCTTTTGGATCTTATTAACCAAAGAGATACGACTTTGTACTATAGTTAGTTCAGCACCAATCAAGAATCCCCAAGGAATTCCAAGAATTCTTGTTCTACACGCGTTCCAACCCTCAACTCTCTTTTCTAGGTTTATCGATATTGAATCAATTGAGCGTACTTCTAACACTTGTTCCACTTTTGGAAGACCCTGCGTTATATCACTAGATCTCGACTTTTCATACATAAATGAAACTAAAGTATCTCCTTGGTCAAGGATTTCTCCATAATGACGATGAACAGTTGCTTCGGGAGTGGCCAAATAAGGCTTAGCTGATCTTAGTACTATAGACTCAACGTGAACAATTATAACTTGACCCGATTTTAGGTGTGGTGCGTTTTTGGCCATACATACATTTTCGCAAATAAACTGTCCCAGGTTAATTATTGTGAATGTTTCTTCACAAAAATTATGATGATAATTATGATGGAGAAAATACCAATTCAATTTGAATGGATTCAAAACACTGTTAATGCACGAATCAGGATTCAAAATTCTCTTGTTCTCCTCCATTAAATAATATTTAAGTACTTGAAAAGTCTTTTTGAAATTGTCAAGTTTCAAATATTTTTTTACCGAGATCTGATTATGAGTTAGTAAATAATGGTAGACTGAATAAAAATTTGCAATTTCAAGCGCTGTTCCTAAAGGACCCGGACCCGGCGAATTCCTAATTGGGATTCTAGCCTCTCTTTTAGTTAATTCTTTTATGACATTCTGATATTTTACATCGTTGAATGGATCCATTTGAAAACAATTAGATGATGACAAAATTATTAAAGATCGACATTCTTTATTTCTATTTCTATTCAACAACGTACTTATAGTTACTTCATTTTGTTTAAGTGATTGTTGAATCTTTGCCTTGGAATAAATGGAAAAAAATGAATTAATATTGGCATGATTTAACCCAATATGGGAGATCGATCCTAAACCTAATGAATCGTTCCGTTTTCTGTTGATATCGGAAATACAGGATTCCACTAAGTTTAAGTTGATTTTGAGGAAATCACGAATCAGACCATTTGTACTTACTTCAACAAAAGAAGCACGAGCCCCTTCGATAGAAGAACTTTTTTTGTCTTCATCCCAATTCAAGACTAAACAAGTACGAACTAATTGAATACTTGTGTCATAAATTTCTCGAATTGGTTTACCATTTCCATAAAGAATATAATTGACAACTTGAAGTTTCAGATTTTCCTTTTCCTGCAATAGATCCGGGGGGAAAAGTGTTTCAAAATTTTTATCGTATCCCATTTTGTTG